TTTCTTTTTATCGAGAAATCGAAGAAGCTATACAAGGTTTTTGCCATGCCTATTCATATGATATCTAATCATATAGATGGTTGGTATCTAAGATAAGCAAATTTATGATATCGGTGTAAATTCAGGTGTTCACAATTTAACCAGAATCATAGATAGTTTTTCAATTTGTATGCAAATAAAGATAAAGAAAAGGAAGTTTTCCAATCATTGACTCAAACCCATTGTCGAACCGAATCCCACTGAGTGAAATATGGAGGTACCTATGGCAGAACGGGCCAATCTAGTCTTTCACAATAAAGTGATAGGTGGAACTGCCATTAAACGACTTATTAGCAGATTAATAGATCACTTTGGAATGGCATATACATCGCATATCTTGGATCAAGTAAAGACTCTGGGATTCCGTCAAGCTACGACTACATCCATTTCATTAGGAATTGATGACCTTTTAACAATACCTTCTAAAGGATGGCTAGTCCAAGATGCTGAACAACAAAGTTTTATTTTTGAAAAACATCATCATTATGGGAATGTACATGCAGTAGAAAAATTACGCCAATCTATTGAGATATGGTATGCTACAAGTGAATATTTGCGACAAGAAATGAATCCTAATTTTAGGATGACCGATCCCTTTAATCCAGTCCATATAATGTCTTTTTCGGGAGCTAGAGGAAATGCATCTCAAGTACACCAATTAGTGGGTATGAGAGGATTGATGTCGGATCCACAAGGACAAATGATTGATTTACCTATTCAAAGCAATTTACGCGAAGGACTCTCTTTAACAGAATATATAATTTCTTGCTATGGAGCCCGGAAAGGAGTTGTAGATACTGCTGTACGAACTTCAGATGCTGGATATCTTACACGCAGACTTGTTGAAGTGGTTCAACACATTGTTGTACGTCGAACAGATTGCGGTACCATTCAAGGAATTTCGGTGAATACCCAGAATGGAATGATGCCGGAAAGAATTTTGATACAAACATTAATTGGTCGTGTATTAGCAGACGATATATACAGAGGTTCACGATGCATTGCCGTTCGAAATCAAGATATTGGAATTGGACTTATCAATCGATTTAAAACCTTTAAAACACAACCAATATCTATCCGAACCCCCTTTACCTGTAGAAATACATCTTGGATCTGCCGATTGTGTTATGGCCAAAGTCCTACTCATGGCCACTTAGTGGAATTAGGAGAAGCTGTAGGTATTATTGCGGGCCAATCAATAGGAGAACCGGGCACTCAACTAACATTAAGAACTTTTCATACTGGCGGAGTATTCACAGGAGGTACTGCAGAACATGTGCGAGCAACTTCTAATGGAAAAATAAAATTCAACGAGGATTTGGTTCATCCTACACGTACACGTCATGGGCATCCTGCTTTTCTATGTTATATAGACTTGTATGTAACTATTGAAAGTGGTGATATTATACATAATGTGACTATTCCACCAAAAAGTTTTCTATTAGTTCAAAATAATCAATATGTAAAATCAGAACAAGTGATTGCCGAGATTCGCGCAGGAACATACACTTTGAATTTAAAAGAAAAGGTTCGAAAACATGTCTATTCTAACTTAGAAGGAGAAATGCATTGGAGTACTGATGTATACCATGCATCAGAATTTAGATACAGTAATGTCCATATCTTACCAAAAACAAGTCATTTATGGATATTATCAGGAAGATCATACAGGTCCGGTTCAGTCTCTTTTTCACTCCGAAAAGATCAAGATCAAATGAAGATGCATTATCTTTCTACTGGGGAAGAAGATAGTAGTAACCTTTTAGTAAGGAATGATCAAGTAAGACATAAATTATTTCGTTTCAATTCTTCTGATCTAAAAGAAAGAAGGATTTCAGATTATTCCATATTTAATCAAATCATATGTATAGATCATTGTAATTTTGCACACCCTGCTATTTTCCATGATACTACGGATTTATTAGCAAAGAGGCGAAGAAATAGATTCATCATTCCATTTTCATTCCAATCGATTCAAGAACGAGACAAAAAACAAATGTTAGCTTCCAATATCTCGATTGAAATACCAATCAATGGTATTTTTCGTAGAGATAGTATTCTCGCTTATTTCGATGATCCTCAATACAGAACACAGAGCTCAGGAATTACTAAATATAGGACTATAGGAATAAATTCCATTTTGAAAAAAGAGGATTTTTTAATTGAGTATAGAGGAGTTAAAGAATTTAAGCCAAAATACCAAATCAAAGTGGATCAATTTTTTTTCATTCCCGAGGAAGTGCATATTTTATCAGAATCTTCTTCCATAATGGTACGGAACAATAGTATCGTTGAAGTAGATACACCAATCACTTTAAATATAAGAAGTCGAGTAAGGGGGTTGGTCCGAGTGGAGAAGAAAAAAAAAAAGATTGAATTAAAAATATTTTCTGGGGATATCCATTTTCCGGGAGAAATTGATAAGATATCCCGACACAGTGCCATCTTGATACCACCTGGAACGGTAAAAAACAATTTAAAGGAATCAAAAAAAATGAAAAATTGGATCTATGTCCAATGGATCACAATTACAAAAAAAAAGTATTTTGTTTTGGTTCGACCCGTCATTTTATATGAAATAGGGGATGGTATCAATTTAATAAAACTTTTTCCCCAAGATATGTTTCAGGAAAGAGATAATCTGGAACTTAAAGTTATTAATTATATTCTTTCTGGAAATGGAAAATCAATTCGGGGAATTTCGGATACAAGTATTCAATTAGTTCGGACTTGTTTAGTCTTAAATTGGGATCAAGACAAAAAATTTTCTTCTATCGAAAATGCGCATGCTTCTTTTGTTGAAGTAAGTACAAATGGTTTGGTTCGATATTTCTTAAGAATTGACTTAGTGAAATCCCATATTTCATATATAAGAAAAAGGAATGATCCGCCCAGTTCGGGATTTATCTTGGATCATGAGTCGGATCGGACCAACATCAATCCATTTTTTTTCATTGATTCGAAGGAAAAAATTCAACAATCACTTAGCCAAAATCATGGAACTATTCGTATGTTGTTGAATAGAAATGAGAAATACCGCTCTTTGATAATTTTGTCATCATTTAATTGTTTTCAAACACGATCATTCAATGAGGGAAAATATTACAATGGGATAAAAGAAGGAATTAATAAAATTCAAAGAGATCCTATAACTCCAATTAATAATTCGTTAGGTCCTTTAGGAATAGCCTTTCAAGTTGCAAATTGTTATTTTTACCCTTTAATAACTCATAATCCGATCTCGATAAATAAAAATTTGCAACTTGAAAAATTAAAAGAAACTTTTCAAGTATTAAGATATTATTTAATGGACGAAAACGAGAGAATTTCTAAACCGGATATATGTAGTAACACCGTTTTCAATCCATTCTTTTTGAATTGGCATTTTCTCCATCATAATTATTGTGAAAAACCATTTACAATAATAAGTCTTGGTCAATTTATTTGTGAAAATGTATGTATAGTTCAAACGAAAAATGCACCACACCTAAAATCAGGTCAAGTTCTAACAGTTCAAATGGATTCTGTAGGAATAAGATCGGCTAACCCTTATTTGGCGACCCCAGGAGCAACTGTTCATGGCCATTATGGAGAAATACTTTCTGAAGGAGATATATTAGTTACATATATATATGAAAAATCGAGATCTGGTGATATAACACAGGGTCTTCCAAAAGTAGAACAGGTATTAGAAGTTCGTTCGATTGATTCAATATCGATGAACCTAGAAAAGAGAGTTGATACTTGGAACGGTCATATAACAAGAATTCTTGGCATTCCTTGGGGATTCTTGATTGGTGCTGAGCTAACTATAGCGCAAAGTCGTATTTCTTTGGTTAATAAAATTCAAAAAGTTTATCGATCCCAGGGAGTTCACATCCATAATAGACATCTAGAAATTATTGTGCGTCAAATAACATCAAAAGTATTGGTTTCAGAAGATGGAATGTCTAATGTTTTTTCGCCCGGTGAACTAATTGGATTATTGCGAGCCGAACGAGCTGGGCGTGCCTTAGAAGAGGCGATTTGCTACCGAGTTCTATTACTAGGAATAACAAAAACATCTCTGAATACTCAAAGTTTCATATCTGAAGCAAGTTTTCAAGAAACTGCTAGAGTTTTAGCAAAAGCCGCTCTTCGGGGTCGTATAGATTGGTTGAAAGGTCTGAAAGAGAATGTTGTTTTAGGGGGAATGATACCTGTTGGTACCGGATTCAAAAGAATAATGCACCGTTCAAAGACAAGGCCAAGGCAATATAACAAGATTACCTTGGAAACAAAAAAAAATAATTTATTTGAGGATCAAATGAGAGATATTTTGTTTCACCACAGAGAATTATTTTTTGGCTTCATTTCAAAGAATTTTTGCGATACATCAGAGCAATCTAGGATTTAATAATCCCTAATGGCTCCGTCATTTTATTTTGTAATTGATTTTGTAATAAAATCAAAAGGTAATAAAGATAATAATCATATTATTTAAATAGAAAAAAATGGCCTGATCATGTATCAATGGCCAATCTTCGGTAGAATAAAAGGTTCCTTCGGAACACTTATTTATTTCTATTTCAGTATACATAGTCTCTTTCTTTCATTTCCAAATAAAAAAAATTGGATTGGAAATGAAAGAAAAGTGGGGGATTAATATAAATGACAAAAAGATATTGGAACATAATTTTGGAAGAGATGATGGAAGCAGGAGTTCATTTTGGCCACGGTACTAGAAAATGGAATCCTAAAATGTCACCTTATATATCTGCAAAGCGTAAGGATATTCATATTACAAATCTTATTAGAACTGCTCGGTTTTTATCAGAAGCTTGTGATTTAGTTTTTGATGCAGCAAGTATGGGAAAACAATTCTTAATTGTTGGTACAAAAAAAAAAGCAGCGGATTCAGTAACGCGGGCTGCAATAAGAGCTCGGTGTCATTATGTTAATAAAAAATGGCTCGGCGGTATGTTAACGAATTGGTATACTACAGAAACACGACTTCAAAAGTTCCGGGACTTGAGAACGCAACAAAAGACGGGGAGACTCAACAGTTTTCCAAAAAGGGATGCTGCTATATTGAAGAGACAATTATCTCATCTGGAAACATATCTCGGCGGCATTAAATATATGACACGGTTACCTGATATTGTAATAATCATCGATCAACAAGAAGAATATACGGCTCTTCGAGAATGTAGAACTTTGGAAATTCCAACAATTTCTTTAATCGATACAAATTGTGACCCGGACTTCGCCGATATTTCAATTCCAGCTAATGATGATGCTATAGCCTCAATTCGATTAATTCTTAATAAATTAGTATTTGCTATTTGTGAGGGTCGTTCTAGCTATATAAGAAATTCTTGATTAATAATAAGATAAATTATTTGAGTTGGTTGGAGGGACTCATAGATTTAGGAAATCGGTTACTATACTACTAATAAATTAAATTGCACAAAAAAAGAAAAATATATATATATAATATATACAAGATCCAGTTGGTAAGTAAGGATTCAAAATTCTCTTCATTTTTTTTTTTCATTTTTATTATTAGCGATATAAAGAAGAAACAAAAATTATATGTGATTAATCCTGGTATTCAAAATCAAAAAGGAAAGGAGATGTTTGAATGAAAATAATTCCCTTTCAAGTTCTTATTTTTTAGAGGGCGGGACAATATGAATGTTTTATTATGTTCTATCAACACATTAAAAAGATTATACGATATATCTGCTGTGGAAGTCGGGCAACATTTCTATTGGCAAATAGGGAGTTTCCAAGTGCATGCCCAAGTACTTATTACTTCTTGGGTTGTAATTGCTATCTTGCTAGTTTCAGCCATTCTAGTTATTCGAAATCTGCAAACCATTCCGACTTTTGGTCAGAATTTCTTTGAATATGTTCTCGAATTCATTCGAGACGTGAGCAAAACTCAGATTGGAGAAGAATATGGTCCGTGGGTTCCATTTATTGGAACTATGTTTCTATTTATTTTTGTTTCTAATTGGTCCGGGGCTCTTTTGCCTTGGAAAATAATACAATTACCTCATGGGGAGTTAGCTGCACCCACAAATGATATAAATACTACTGTTGCATTAGCTTTACTTACGTCAGTTGCATATTTCTATGCGGGTCTTTCAAAAAAAGGATTAGCTTATTTTAGTAAATACATCCAACCAACTCCAATCCTTTTACCGATTAACATCTTAGAAGATTTTACAAAACCCTTATCGCTTAGTTTTCGACTTTTTGGAAATATACTAGCTGATGAATTAGTAGTTGTTGTTCTTGTTTCTTTAGTACCTTTAGTAGTTCCTATACCTGTCATGTTCCTTGGATTATTTACAAGTGGTATTCAAGCTCTAATTTTTGCTACTTTAGCTGCGGCTTATATAGGTGAATCCATGGAAGGCCATCATTGACTATTTTTTTCTAAAAAATAGTTTTTTCATTTAGTTTGCTGCACATATACTGTGGCTCAAGATAACCTATTTAGGAAACATCCATAAATATATAGAAAGACATTTTGAAAATTTGCAATAAAAAAAAAATCGAGTAGGAGTGAGGGGGATCCAACTGGGTGTATATAATCTAATCACTATAAGACAAATCTTTCTTTGTTTTGGAGGTTTCATGATTCGAATCTAATTGAATCTAAAACACAAATAGTTGGTTTACAGCATGGAAGAAACCTCTGTATATGTGATATTATATATGAACTAACCATATATTTAAAATTACCCCACTACTACTGTAAATTTCTATAGGGATTCAAAAAACAAAGCCCTTCCATTTCATCTCTAATTGTGAATTGAATATTCAATGACTAAAAAATTCAATAAAAAACGAAGAATTCAAAGAATGGTTCAAAACTTAAGTTAATATAAGAATAAAGGTTATACATAGTTCCAAAAAAACTAGGTAGGTAGAAACGAAAAAAGAAATTTGGAAGTAATTTATATAGTTCAATAACTATTACTATTTCAATTAGGAATTCTTCTTAATTACATTAACTGAATAAATCTTGGTAATTGCATAATTAAGTCATAATTTATTGGTTGATTATATCATTAACTATTTCTTTATTTTATATTTTGGTTATGAGGAACTTATTATGAATCCAATTATTTCTGCTGCTTCCGTTATTGCTGCTGGCTTGGCCGTAGGGCTTGCTTCTATTGGACCTGGGGTTGGTCAAGGCACTGCTGCAGGGCAAGCTGTAGAAGGGATTGCACGACAACCAGAGGCAGAGGGAAAAATACGTGGTACTTTATTGCTTAGTCTGGCTTTTATGGAAGCTTTAACAATTTATGGGCTGGTTGTAGCATTAGCGCTTTTATTCGCTAATCCTTTTGTTTAATCCTATAATCCTAAAAAAAAATCGAAAAATAGAAATATCCTTTTTCCGTGGATTTGCTTTGTTGGTCTTGCTTTTTCAAATTATATTGTGATTTCACTCCTACAATT